TTTCATATAGCGGAAAAAGATATAATATAACAGATTCGGAATTGATTCCCAATAAGGGGCTAGATCGCGCCAATATCAATCCCTTTCATTCCAAGGCGAAGTTTCAATTACTTACCCAACAGCAAGGAACTATTGGTACGTTGTTGAATCCACATAAGGAATGCCAATCTTTGATAATTTTGTCATCATCCAACTGTTTTCGAATTAGTCCATTCAAGGGTTCGAAATATAACAATGCGATAAAAGAATTGGATCCCCTAATCCCAATTAGGTATTTGTTGGGTCCCTTAGGTACTATTGTACCTAAAATAACGAATTTTTATTCATCTTACCATTTATTAACTCATAATCAAATCTCGTTAAAGAAATATTTACTACTTAACAATTTTAAACAGACTTTTAAAGTACTTAAATATTGTTTAATGGATGAAAATAGAAGAATTTATAATCCCAATTCATGCAGTAATATAATTTTGAATCCATTCCATTTAAATTGTTGTTTTCTTCATCACGATTCTGGTGAAGAGACATCCACAATAATTTGCCTTGGGCAATTTATTTGTGAAAATGCATGTTTATTCAAATATGGGCCACACATAAAAAAATCCGGTCAAATTTTAATTGTTCATGTTGACTCCTTAGTTATAAGATCGGCTAAGCCCTATTTGGCTACCCCAGGAGCAACAGTTCATGGTCATTATGGAGAAATCCTTTATGAAGGAAAGACACTAGTTACATTTATATATGAAAAATCAAGATCTGGTGACATAACGCAGGGTCTTCCAAAAGTGGAACAGGTCTTAGAAGTGCGTTCAATTGATTCAATATCGATGAACCTCGAAAAGAGAGTTGAAAGTTGGAACGAACGTATACCAAGAATTCTTGGAATCCCCTGGGGATTCTTGATTGGAGCTGAGCTAACCATAGCCCAGAGTCGTATCTCTTTGGTTAATAAAATTCAAAAGGTTTATCGATCTCAGGGAGTACAGATCCATAATAGACATATAGAGATCATTGTACGTCAAATAACATCAAAAGTGTTGGTTTCAGAAGATGGAATGTCTAATGTTTTTTCACCCGGAGAATTAATCGGATTGTTGCGAGCGGAACGAGCGGGACGTGCTTTAGACGAAACGATCAATTATCGGGCAATCTTATTGGGAATAACGAGGACATCCCTGAATACTCAAAGTTTCATATCCGAAGCGAGTTTTCAAGAAACCGCTCGAGTTTTAGCAAAAGCCGCTTTACGAGGTCGTATTGATTGGTTGAAAGGACTGAAAGAGAACGTTGTTCTGGGGGGGCTTATTCCTGTTGGTACTGGATTCAAAAAATTAGTACACCATTCAAGGGAAAACAAAAATATTTATTTGGAAATCAAAAGGAAAAATTTATTCGAGTTGGAAATGGGAGATATTTTGTTATACCATAGAGAATTATGTGCTCCAAACAATTTTCATGGGACATCACAACAACCATTTACGCGATTTAATGATTCCTAAGAAGAGATTCATTCTTTTTACTTTAACTATTTGGTTAGGTTGGTCCAATTATTACTATTAATTTAGTAATAAAAAAATAAGTAATTAAAAGAAATTAATAGTTTGGGCTATATATCAAGGGTCAATCCACGGTAGAAGGTTCCGTCGGAACAATTATTTATTTCAGGGTACCTTGTCGCTAAAAAAAAAAATTAAAAAAAAAGAGGAAGTGTGGGGAAATGCGGGGAAAAATGATAAAAAGATATTGGAACATCAATTTAGGAGAAATGATGGAAGCGGGAGTGCACTTTGGTCATGGTACTCGAAAATGGAATCCTAGAATGGCCCCTTACATCTCTGCAAAGCGTAAAGGTATTCATATTATAAATCTTACGAGAACTGCTCGTTTTTTATCAGAAGCCTGTGATTTAGTTTTTAATGCAGCAAGTAGTGGAAAAACCTTTTTAATCGTTGGTACCAAAAATAAAGTAGCGGATTTAGTAGCATCAGCTGCAATAGGGGCTCGGTGTCATTATGTTAATAAAAAGTGGCTCGGTGGTATGTTAACGAACTGGTCCACTACGGAAACGCGACTTAATAAGTTCAGGGACTTAAGAGCAGAACAAAAGATGGGGAAACTCAACCATCTTTCCAAAAGAGATGCAGCAATGTTGAAGAGAAAATTATCTACCTTGCAAACATATTTGGGTGGGATCAAATATATGACGGGGTTACCCGATATTGTAATCATCGTTGATCAGCAAGAAGAATATACGGCTCTTCGAGAATGTGTCATTTTAGGGATTCCTACTATTTGTTTAATTGATACAAATTGTGACCCGGATCTCGCAGATATTTCGATTCCAGCTAACGATGATGCTATAGCTTCAATTCGATTCATTCTTAACAAATTAGTATTCGCAATTTGCGAGGGTCGTTATAGCTATATAAGAAATCGTTGATTATGATTAAGAATAATAAAATTAATTAATTGTTTGGGAACTCGATCGATTTATTGGATCGGTTACTATTCTTGAACTTCAAAAAGAGATAGAGATAAAAATAGGGATATTTATATTATGTTATGTGATTTTTTAGTATCCTAAAATTGAAATTTATTGGTATCCTAAATTCAATTTGTATTAAAAGATGATTAATGTTGGTGAGTTGAGAAAGAGATGGTTGAATCAAAATAATTTTTTAAGTTCGATTTATATCAGAGGACAATATGAATGCTATACCATGTTCCATTAAAATACTCCATGGGTTATACGATATATCGGGTGTAGAAGTGGGCCAACATTTATATTGGCAAATAGGAGGTTTACAAATCCATGCCCAAGTACTTATCACTTCTTGGGTCGTAATTGCTATCTTATTAGGTTCAGTCATCATAGCAGTTCGGAATCCACAAACAATTCCGACCGACGGTCAGAATTTTTTCGAATATGTCCTTGAATTTATTCGAGACTTGAGTAAAACTCAGATTGGAGAAGAATATGGCCCTTGGGTTCCCTTTATTGGAACTATGTTCCTATTTATTTTTGTTTCTAACTGGTCAGGTGCTCTTTTACCTTGGAAAATTATACAGTTACCTCATGGGGAGTTAGCTGCGCCTACGAATGATATAAATACTACTGTTGCTTTAGCTTTACTCACGTCAGTGGCATATTTTTATGCGGGTCTTACCAAAAAAGGATTGGGGTATTTTGGGAAATACATCCAACCAACTCCAATACTTTTACCAATTAACATCCTAGAAGATTTTACAAAACCTTTATCTCTTAGTTTTCGACTTTTCGGGAATATATTGGCTGATGAATTAGTAGTTGTTGTTCTTGTTTCTTTAGTACCTTCAGTAGTTCCTATCCCCGTTATGTTTCTTGGATTATTTACAAGCGGTATTCAAGCTCTTATTTTTGCAACTTTAGCCGCGGCTTATATAGGTGAATCCATGGAGGGTCATCATTGATTAGCTTTTTTAATAGTCTTTTTTCACTTACCCGAAGTCATGCATGATTCCAAATACGCACTTGGTTGGGCAACATAATACATATATATTTGTATCTATATATGTATGGATGACCTAATCTCGTAGGAGGGAAGACAGACCATATTACGGAATTGGAAAAATATGGGTTAGGGGGTCAAGTCAAACTAGATATATGTAATGTCTATAAGTCTAACCCTTACATATGTTTCGAAGAATGATTCTAAAATCCAATTCAATATAAAAATAAAATGCAGGTGGTTTACATTATGGAAGAAACAAATGTATATGTGATATTAGATATTTACTAGTTATATAGGGATTATCCCTATGGACTATATATTATATATTTTTATATTTTATTATTTCATTTATTCATTCCTATTTCTTTCCCAGTATATTATTAATATCTATTTATATATTTATATTATTACTATAATACTATTTATTATTACTATATTGAATGTTGATTCTTTTATTTTTTTTTTAACCACACTGCATTTCGTTTAGATGGATTACAATACAATATAAGTCTTTCTCTTTCGTCTGTAATTGTAGATTGAATGAAAAAACAGATGAACGTACGGATATAGAAAGTAAGTAAAGAACGAAGAATTGAATGAAAGAATGGTTCGAAACTAAGAAATGCAATAAGTAGAACTATATGCATATGAGTTTACAAAGATTTGATCATGGGTAGAAACTAAAAAAAAAAAAACGAGATATCGAAGTCATTCTGACGATTCACTAATATTATAATTTCAATTCAGAGTTTTTAATTACTTTGACCCGATAGATCATAGTGATAAAATAAGTAATAATGCATTGGTTGATTGTATCATTAACCATTTTTTTTTTTTGTACGAGGAACTTACTATGAATCCACTGATTTCTGCCGCTTCCGTTATTGCTGCTGGATTGGCCGTAGGGCTTGCTTCCATTGGACCTGGAGTTGGCCAAGGTACTGCTGCGGGCCAAGCTGTAGAAGGTATTGCGAGACAACCAGAAGCAGAAGGTAAAATACGAGGTACTTTATTGCTTAGTCTAGCTTTTATGGAAGCTTTAACAATTTACGGACTGGTCGTGGCATTAGCACTTTTATTTGCAAATCCTTTTGTTTAATTTAATCCTAAAATTAGAAATGTGAAAATGTACGTTATGCGCTTCTTTCTTAGTCTTAGTTTATTTTATTAACTTGGACTTGCCGTTTGCTTCTTCTAATTATATCAACACTTTAATCCTAATAATTACTTATGAGACAATACCCCGGGAAGGGCTTATTTGAGGATGAGGAATTCACGAATCCGATCGCTTTCTTCCTTCCCATTCCCACCCTTAGTACAACGGAAACCCCTTACTAAGAAACGTTTCAACAAACGAAATATTTCGCAATTGGTGTGAGGCCTAAGACCTTACCTAATAAGTATTTTAATCTTATTATGGAGAACTTAAAAAAATAATAAATTTTATAATTCTAAATTACTAGATGATTTAATCTATTCCCATAAAAAATGAATTAATAAAAAGAA